TGGGGGTTAGTGGTAGTGAGTAGCCTCTTTGGGGTTGTGGTGGGGGTGAGGGGGGAGGAGGTTAGTCTGAAGAGTGGTTGGTGAAGTAAATAAATATTAGTTGAGAGAGTGGCAGTTGGAGCATGCACACCTAAAAGATGAGAATATAAGCTCTGACCGGGTGGGTAAAGGCCTTTGTTTTTGGGGTTTGGCAAAGGTGTGGTTAGGTTGAGGTCAGAGATGGGGGTGGGGGGGTTTGATGAGTTTTTTACTTTGTTGGGGGGGGGTGGCGTATAAATTGATTATTGGTATGTCCTACAAGCATGAATTAAATAACACCTTGATAGCAATCATGCGGAGTTAGAATATTGAACGTAGGTGCGATTAATAATGGCATGGACTAGGAATCAAAGACAGGCGCATTCAGGACGAGATGTGGTGGGAGTCAGCATTCTGCAATGGGGTTGCGTGCGGACCAGAGATAAAAGATACCAAATGCATGGAGAGCTCCCGTGACTGGTTAATAGGGTGATAGACCCGTGATCCATCGAGATGTCTTATTTAAGGGGAACGTGTGGGCGATCTTGGCTGTTATGGCCCTGAGGTAAGAACCAGATGTCGGATACAGTTCATTTGTAGCTACCCCCACAAGTTATGGGCCCGGAGCGAGGAGAGTAGCACTCTTGTGCGGGATATTGATTTCACGGAGGATGGTGAACAAGGGATTCCTAAGTGAGGGGGGGCATCCGTGGTGAGGAGGATGGTTTTGACTAATATGTGCTATGTACGATGAACGATATAATGTACTATGTACGGTTAATGAATGTTTGTACTGGTTGGTATCAAAGGGGATGTGGGTCGGACTTTGGAAGGTCGTATTATGTATTATAGTCCAGCTGTTTAGCATGGTTCCTGCTTGTAAGCATGTATTTCAAGAGATTCGTATACGTATGTAATAATATGTGTTATGTACAGTTAAGTATATCTAGTACTATATATTAGACATGTTGGCTAGCAGTAATGCACGAATTACATAGTGGTAGGAGTACAATAGCACTTGGGTTGTACTATGGGGTTTATACAACATAAAATACAGAAAGTAGTTTAATCTAGAATGCCAGTTTTGGGTGTTGGTGGTAGAGTTGAGTACTTTCTTTCTGAATTTGTCCCAGGGATATGCTCCATTTCTAGTTTACAAGGCTAGTGTATTAGTTTATACTACAGGGGCAGGTTCATTTGAGTAGGTAATTTTCGATTAAGGAGGCTAGTGGTATTAAGATTAAAATTGTAATGAAATATATTATGGATGCTATTTGGCCGATGATGATGAAGGGTTGATTTATTGGTTGGCTTCCGATTCAGGTAAGGGTTAGGAGAGTTGTAGCTAGAAATCAGAATAGGAATTGGCTGAGTGGGCGGAATATTATACTTTGTTGTTTAGATTTGTGGAGTAAGGGGATGATTGCTAGGATGAGGATTGATAGGAGGAGTGCTAGTACACCTCCTAGTTTGTTAGGGACAGATCGTAGGATTGCGTATGCAAATAGGAAGTACCATTCTGGTTTGATATGTGGAGGAGTGTTTAGTGGGTTGGCTGGGATGTAGTTGTCTGGGTCGTTTAGGAGGTCGGGTGAAAGTAGTGTTAATGTTATTAAAATAAGGAGAAGAAGGGTTAGGCCTAGAATGTCTTTGATTGTGTAGTAGGGGTGAAAGGCGATTTTATCTGAGTCTGAGGGGATTCCGCAGGGGTTGTTTGAGCCTGTTTCATGTAGAAACAATAGGTGGACGATTGTGAGGGTTGCGATGATAAAGGGTAAGATGAAGTGTAGGGTGAAGAATCGTATAAGAGTGGGGTTATCAATGGAGTAACCGCCTCAGACTCATTGTACAAGGTCAGTTCCAATGTATGGGGTTGCTGATAATAGGTTTGTGATTACAGTTGCCCCTCAGAATGATATTTGGCCTCATGGAAGTACGTAGCCCATGAAGGCTGTTGCTATGGTTATGAGTAGAAGTATAATACCGGTATTTCAGGTTTTTAGAAGAAGGAATGAGCCGTAGTAGAGGCCTCGGCCTATGTGTAGGAACAGGCAGATAAAAAATACGGAGGCACCATTAGCGTGGAGATAGCGGATGACTCAGCCGTAGTTTACGTCCCGGGTAATGTATGCGATTGAGGAGAAGGCAGAGGAAGTGTTTGGTGCGTAGTGTATAGCCAGGAGTAATCCTGTGACGATTTGTAGGATCAGGCAGGATGCAAGAAGGGAGCCGAAGTTTCACCATATGGAAATATTGGATGGGGTTGGTAGGTCGATGAAGGAGCGGTTAATTATTTTTATGATTGGGTTGGATTTACGTATTGGAATCATTGGTGCTTTTGTAGTTGAAGTACAACGGTGTTTTTTCATATCATTAGTTATGGTTAGAGTCCATGCAGAAGTAATGACATATATTTTATTTATATTAAGTGTATTGTTGGTTCTTGGGTTTGTAGGATTTTCTTCTAAGCCATCTCCTATTTATGGAGGTTTGGCATTGGTTGTTAGTGGTGTAGTTGGTTGTATAATTATTTTAAGTTGTGGGGGAGCTTATATGGGTTTAATGTTGTTTTTAATTTATTTGGGGGGTATAATAGTTGTTTTTGGTTACACCACAGCGATGGCTATTGAGGAGTATCCTGAGACATGAGGTTCGGGACTTGAAATTTTAGGAGGTATTCTAGTGGGCTTGATAATAGAAATAGGGTTAATTTTTTGAGTTTTAAGTTTTGATGAGGTTGTGGTAGTTAGTTTTAATAGTATGGGGGATTGGGTGATTTTTGAGGGGGAGGGGTCGGGATTGGTTCGAGGGGATTCTATTGGTGCAGGTGCTTTATACGATTATGGGCGTTGGTTGGTGGTGGTTGCTGGTTGGACATTGTTTGTGGGTGTGTATATTGTGATTGAGATTACTCGGGGTAATAGGTTATATTGTTAGGAGTAGAATTAATATGAGGGAAATAAGGAAGGAGAGAGAGTAAAGTTTGATTATGCCTTTTTGAGTAGTGATAGTCATGGAGGCAGCAGTATGTGCGTCTGTGATCATTTTGGGTGTGGCTTTTTCTAGTCACAGTGAATCTAATAGGAGAGAGGCCAAGTTTTGGCTTATAAGTAGGCTTTGATACGAAATTATGCGATGGATTGTAGTGGGGAAGTATCCTAGTATATTGGAAAATTTAAATATTTGTGATGGGTTGTTTATTTTTAGTTTGTTAGTTATGAAGGCGAGGTCTAGGGCTGCTAGGAGGCCGAGGATAGTTGCGCATAAAGTTGAGAGTTTTAAATAGTGGGGTATTGTTGGTTGAGGGAGAGAGGTTGGGGAAATGTTATTAGTGATTAGAAAACCAGTAATAATACTGCCTAATGTAAGGCGCTTGATTGGGTTTAGTAGAGTGGGGTTGTTTTCGTTAATGCTTACTAGGGCTGAGAAGCGGGGTGGTCCTGTTAGGGTGAGAAGGATAGTTCGAGCACTGTAGGCGCTTGTTAGGGAGGTGGCAATAAGAGTGATAGATAGGGCTCAGGCGTTGGTGTATGATGTGTTTGTAGCTTCAATAATGAGGTCTTTGGAATAGAAGCCTGTAAGGAAGGGTATTCCTGTGAGTGCTAGGTTGCCGATAAATAGGGAAGTTGAGGTAAGAGGTATTGTTTTAGATAAGCCTCCTATTTTTCGAATATCCTGTTCGTTGTTTAAGTTATGGATAATAGATCCGGAGCACATAAAAAGTATGGCTTTAAAGAAGGCGTGAGTGCAGATATGTAAGAATGCTAGGTATGGTTGGTTGATACCAATAGTGACCATTATTAGGCCTAGTTGACTTGAGGTAGAAAAGGCTACGATTTTTTTGATGTCGTTTTGTGTGAGGGCGCAGATAGCTATAAATATGGTGGTAATGGCCCCTAAGCATAATGTAAAGCTTTGGATTAGTGTGTTATTTTCCATTAGAGGGTGAAAGCGGATGAGTAAATATACCCCGGCAACGACTATAGTACTGGAATGGAGTAGGGCTGAAACTGGGGTTGGGCCTTCTATGGCAGAAGGTAGTCAAGGATGGAGGCCAAGTTGGGCTGATTTTCCTATTGCTGCTAGTAGTAGGCCTATTAGTGGGAGGAAATTTGAATTGGAGTCTAGGGTCAGTATTTGTTGGATGTCTCATGAGTTGTTATGCAGAAGAAATCATGCTATGGCTAGGATGAAGCCAATATCGCCAATACGATTGTATAGGACTGCTTGAATAGCTGCCGTGTTGGCGTCTGTTCGGGAGTATCATCAGCTGATTAGTAAGAAAGACATGATACCTACACCTTCTCAACCGATAAAAAGCTGGAAAAGGTTATTGGCAGTGGTTAGGACTAGTATTGCAACGAGAAAAATGAGGAGGTATTTGAAGAATTGATTAATGTTTGGATCTGAGCTTATGTATCACAGTGAGAACTCTATGATAGATCAGGTGATAAATAGTGTGATTGGGATGAATATTGTGGAAAAGTAGTCTAGTTTAAAGCTTAGTGTTAGATCTAATGTTTGAGTTACTATTCAATGTCAGCTTCAGATGGTTGTTTCTTGGTTTAGGTAAATGTGTAGGGTTATTGGAAGAAGGCTGATAATGAAGGTGTATATTATAGTCATTTTTACATAGTTTGGGTATGATTGTTTTTTGTTAGGATTAATAAGGGCAGTGACGATTGGAAGGGTTAAGGAGACGAGAGTTGTTATTATAATAGAGGTATACATGGTTATTACTTTTATTTGGAGTTGCACCAATGTGTTTGGTTCCTAAGACCAATGGATAACTGTTATCCTTTAAAAGTTGAGAAAGCCATGGTTTTAAACATGGAGGTATGGATTAGCAGTCCTTGTGAGTTTTCTCGGTGAATAAGAAGTGGTGGATTTCTATAATTAGATTCACAGTCTAATGTTTTTGTTAAACTATATTCACAGGAAGTGAACCCTAGGATGATATTAGGGTTAAGAGTTAGTAGAGTGATTGGGGCCAGGTGTATAAATATTAGTGTGTTTTCTCGTGTAAAGGAAGGTTTTATATTGGTTGTGTGATGTGTCAGTTTTCCTCGTTGTACTGTGACAAATATGTGAAGGGAGTAGAGGGTTGTAATTAGCATGTTGAGTCCAGTTAGTGCGATAGTGATATGAGATCAAGAAAATGAAGCTGTGATTACAAATAGTTCCCCTACTAGGTTGATAGTAGGGGGTAGGGCAAGGTTGGTGAGGTTTGCTATAAATCATCAGGAGGCTATTAATGGGAATAAAGTTTGAAGCCCTCGGGAGAGTATTATGATCCGGCTGTGGGTGCGTTCATAGTTTGAGTTGGCTAGGCAAAATAGTATAGAGGAAGTAAGTCCATGGGCAATTATAAGGATGGTTGCGCCAGAAAAACTTCAGGGGGTTTGAATGAGGGAGGCTATGATTACTAGGGATATATGGCTTACGGAGGAGTATGCGATAAGTGATTTTAGGTCTGTTTGTCGAAGACAGATTGAGCTTGTTATGATTATGCCTCATAAGGATAGTATAAGGAATGGGTAGGCTATATATTCTGTTAAGGGGTTAAGAATAGAGGTAAGTCGTATTATACCGTAGCCAGCTAGTTTTAGGAGTACTGCGGCAAGAACCATTGATCCTGCAATGGGGGCTTCAACGTGGGCTTTGGGAAGTCATAGGTGTAGGCCATATAGAGGTATTTTTGTTATAAAAGCTATTATACACGCTAGTCAAGTGAGGTTGTGGGATCAAGTGGGTGTTAGTTTTTGATTTATAAGTGTAAGTAATATGATATTTAACGAGCCTGTACTATTGTACGTGTAGATTAATATAATGAGTAGGGGCAGGGAACCAGTTAATGTATAGAATAGAAAATATGTGCTTGCATTGAGGCGTTCTATTTGATTACCCCATTTGGTAATAATAACTAGAGTGGGGATTAGGGTGGTCTCAAATAAAATATAGAATAAGATTAATTCTGTAGCTATAAATGTTAGAATTAGGATAATTTGTAGGAAAACTATTATGGAGAGATAGAGTTTTTTTTGTAAGGGTGGTTCATCGTATAGGTGGTGTTGGCTTGCTATAATTATAAGGGGTAGAAGTCAGGCGGTTAATATAAGAAGGGGTGTTGTTAGTGGGTCGGAGGATAGGTGGATTGAGTAGCTAATGAGGTTATTATCAGTTTGGTTAAAGAATAATAGAGGAATAAGGCTGATGATTAGGCTGTGTATGGTTAGGTTGATTCAAATTGTATTATTTTTGGAGAATCATGTTACTGGCAGTAGTATGATAGTTGGGATGACTATTTTTAACATTGAAGTAGGCTTAGGTTGTGAATGTAGTCTAGACCATATGTATTAGAGATTGAAATTAGTAAGGCAAGGCCTACTGCTGTTTCGCAAGCAGCAAATACTAGTAGGATAATGGGTATAATATTAGCTAAGGAGTGTTGTGTATTTAAGGCTATTAGAGCTGTTATGATGAAGAGTGATATTATTATTCCTTCTAGGCAGAGAAGGGAGGCTATTAGGTGCGAGCGATAGACTAGTATGCCTAAGAGTGAGATAGTAAATGCTAGCATAATATTTATGAAGATAGGTGACATTTGGTCAGTATGGTTATCATAATTTAATGAGTCGAAATCATTTGTTTTGTTTAAACTACTTACCAATTCGGTCCAATCTAGTCCTTTTTGAGTTCATTCGTAGGCTAGGCTAAGAGCTAGGATAATAATGAGTGTAATGGACGATTTGATTATTGTTGGAAGGTTTGTTGTTTGTAGGGCTCAGGGCAGTGATAGTAGTAGGGCGATTTCTAAGTCAAATAGCAGAAAGGTAATGGCAGTTAGGAAAAATTTTATTGAGAATGGAATGCGAGCGGGGTTTAGGGGGTCAAAACCGCATTCATAGGGATTTGTTTTTTCTATATAGGAGTTAAGTTGGGGTAATCAGAATATAATGATTATTAATAGCAAGGTTAAAAGGGTGTTAATTGTTAGGGCTAGTACTAGGTTAATTACTCTTTTTTGAATACTATCAAAGCTAATTAATTGGAAGTCAATTGTACTAGTTATACTAAAAGAGTAGGATCCTCATCAATAGATGGAGATATAGAGGAGCAATCAGATAACATCTACAAAGTGTCAATATCAGGTAGCGGCTTCAAAGCCGAAGTGGTGGTTCGATGTAAAATGGTATGATAATTGGCGAATGAGACAGACAAAGAGGAAGGTAGATCCGATGATGACGTGGAGTCCATGGAAGCCTGTAGTAACGAAGAATGTTGAACCATAAATGCCGTCGGAGATAGTGAAGGGTGCTTCGAAGTATTCTGAGATTTGTAATAGGGTGAAATAAGTGCCTAGTAGAATTGTGAGGGATAGGGCTTGGGTTGTTTGTATTCGGTTACCATATAGAAGACTATGGTGAGCTCAGGTAATTGTGACTCCTGATGCTAGTAGTACAGAGGTGTTTAGAAGAGGTACTTCTAACGGATTTAAGGGGGTGATACCTGTTGGTGGTCAATGGCCCCCCAGGTGAGGGGTTGGGGCTAGGCTTGAGTGATAAAATGCTCAGAAGAAGCCAATGAAGAAGAAGGTCTCTGAGATAATAAACAATATTATCCCATACCGAAGACCCTTTTGAACGGGCGTTGTGTGGTGGCCTTGGTAGGTGCTTTCTCGTACGATATCACGTCATCATTGGTATAGGGTTAGTAGGGTGGTTAGTAGGCCTAGTATTAGTAAAGTAGCAGAGTGGAAGTGAAATCATGTGGTTAGGCCGGATGTTATTAGGAAAGCTGATAGGGCCCCTGTTAATGGTCAGGGGCTGGGTTTAACTATGTGATAAGCATGGAATTGGTGGGTCATTAGGTGTTGTTGTGCAGGTAGAGACTAATTAGAAGTGTAAAAACATAGGCTTGAATTAGAGCGACTGCGATTTCTAAAATAGTAAGTAGCGTTAGGAGTATAAAAATTAGCAAGGTAGTGGGGAAGTTAATGGTTGATAGTACTATTACAGCGCTTCCAACTAGGTGCATTAACAGGTGGCCAGCTGTAATGTTGGCGGTTAGACGTACAGCAAGGGCTAGTGGTTGAATGAGTAGGCTGATAGTCTCAATTACTACTAGTATGGGGATGAGTGGTATTGGAGTACCTTGTGGTAAAAGATGGGCTAGGGAGCTTTTGGTTTTGAAGCGAAGGCCTGTAATTACTGTGCCTGCTCATAGGGGGATTGCTATGGCTAAGTTTATGGATAGTTGGGCAGTAGGTGTGAATGAGTGAGGTAGGAGTCCTAAGAGGTTTGTTGTGGTGATAAAGATAATTAAAGATGTTAGTATTAGAGATCAAGTTTTTCCTTTGACATTGTGAATTATTATTATTTGTTTCAGGGTGAGTTGGATTAAATTATGTTGAATAGTAATTAGTCGATTATTGATTAGGTGGTTAGAGGTTGGGATTAGTAGTATGGGGAATAGGATAATGGGGATTGTAGCAGGTTGATTTAGAATTGTCGGAGCTGTAAACGGGGTAAGTAAATTTTCGTTCATTTTAGTTGTCAGTAGTTATTGGAAGTTTGTTTGTTGGGGCTTTTTTGTAGGGGACGCTGATAGTAGTTTGTATTTAGCAGCTTTAATTGTATGATAAGGTATAGTGTGGGTAGTATTGTTATGATAGTGATAAATCATGTGGATGTATCTAATTGGGGCATTTCGCTGCAGAGAGTATACCTCTCAATCTTTAACTTAAAAGGTTAATGCTAGAGTAGCTATGCAGTGTGTATATAGAATGGGGGGGGGGGTAGGGTGTCTATAGGGTAAATACAGGTCCTATTTCGAAAATTTTTAGTGGGATTAGCTCTGCGACAATAGGTATGAAGCTATGGTTGGCGCCACAGATTTCCGAACATTGTCCGTAATAGACACCTGGTCGTATAGCTGTGAACATGGTTTGGTTTAATCGTCCAGGCACTGCGTCTGTTTTTAAGCCTAGTGTGGGGATGGTTCATGAGTGTAGGACATCTTGAGATGTAATTATTATACGGACAGGGGCTTCAATTGGAAGGACTACTCGGTTATCAACTTCTAGGAGTCGGAGATCTCCTGGATTTAAGAATAGAGGGGGTAGTATGTAAGAGTTAAAAATTAGGCCTCCGTAGTCTGTGTATTCATAGGTTCAGTATCATTGATGTCCGATTGATTTGATGGTAAAGGATGGATTGTTGATTTCATCTATTATATATAGAATGCGTAAAGATGGGAGGGCAATTAGGACTAGAATAATTGCGGGTAGGATAGTTCAGATGGTCTCTATTTCTTGGGCATTTGTAATATTAGTGTTGGTTAGTTTTGTTGTGAGTGTTGAGAATAGGGCGTATAAGATGAGGAAACTAATTAAGGAGATAGTTATGAAAGCGTAGTCGTGGAAAGTGATTAGTTCTTCTATAATAGGAGATGTGGCATCTTGTAGACCTAGTTGAGCTGAATGAGCCATGTGAGATATATAGGGTTTAGTCTATAATTTGGCTTTGACAAAGTCATGAAATAATTTTTCTAATATCTCGTTGAAAAAGTTATAGGGGCTATAGGATTGGCTTGAAACCAGTTTTAGGGGGTTCGACTCTCTCCTTTTTCATTCAGTTTAATGTAGACTGGCTCTTCAAATGTATGGTAAGGTGGGGGGCAGCCATTTAACCACTCGAGGTTAGTGAAGGGTTGTTCAATTATTAGTACTTTGCGTTTTGAGGCAAAAGCTTCTCAGATCATGTAAATTATTAGGATTACTGCCACTAGTGAGATGAAGGAGCCTATGGATGATAGGGTATTTCATGTGGTATAAGCATCAGGGTAGTCAGAGTAGCGTCGGGGCATTCCTGATAGGCCAAGAAAGTGTTGTGGAAAAAAGGTTAAATTTACACCCACAAATATAACGATAAAGTGAGCTTTGGTGTAGGTTTGGTCTAGTGTATATCCTGAAAATAGGGGGAATCAGTGGACAAAGCCTCCCATGATGGCGAAGACAGCTCCTATTGATAGGACATAGTGGAAATGGGCAACAACGTAGTATGTGTCGTGTAGTACGATATCTAGGGAGGAATTTGCTAAAATAATGCCGGTGAGACCTCCTACGGTGAATAGAAAAATAAAGCCTAGGGCTCAAAGTATTGCGGCAGATCATTTGATATTGCCTCCATGAAGCGTGGCAAGTCAGCTAAAAACTTTGACTCCAGTGGGGATCGCAATGATTATAGTGGCAGAGGTAAAGTAGGCTCGTGTATCTACGTCCATACCAACTGTAAATATGTGATGGGCTCATACAATGAAGCCTAGGAGCCCGATTGATATTATAGCTCAAACTATGCCTATGTACCCAAATGGTTCCTTTTTTCCAGAGTAATAAGTTACAATATGGGAAACTATTCCAAACCCTGGGAGGATTAGGATGTAGACTTCAGGGTGACCAAAGAATCAGAATAGGTGTTGGTACAGAATAGGGTCTCCTCCTCCAGTTGGGTCAAAGAATGTGGTATTGAGGTTGCGATCTGTTAATAGTATAGTAATGCCAGCGGCTAAGACTGGTAAAGAAAGTAGTAGAAGGATTGCTGTGATTAGGATTGATCAGACGAATAGAGGAGTTTGATATTGGGATATTGCAGGGGGTTTTATGTTGATAATGGTGGTAATAAAGTTGATAGCTCCTAGGATAGAGGAAATCCCTGCTAAGTGGAGGGAGAAAATAACTAAATCTACAGAGGCTCCTGGGTGAGAGAAGTTTCCTGCTAGAGGGGGATATACTGTTCAACCTGTTCCAGCGCCAGCTTCTACTACGGTTGATGCTATTAGTAATAGGAAGGAGGGGGGAAGGAGTCAGAAGCTCATGTTGTTTAGACGGGGGAATGCTATGTCAGGAGCACCAATTATTAGGGGTACTAGTCAGTTTCCGAACCCCCCAATTATAATAGGTATTACTATGAAGAAAATTATGACGAATGCATGGGCTGTTACGATGACGTTATAAAGATGGTCACTACCTAGTAGATTACCAGGTTGGCCTAGTTCAGCTCGAATAAGAAGGCTTAGAGCTGTGCCTATGATTCCAGCTCATGCACCAAACAATAGATACAGAGTACCAATGTCTTTATGGTTTGTTGAGAAGAGTCAACGGTTAACGAACATAGGTGGGAAAAAAGAAAGGTAAAATGGCTGAGTAAGCATTAGGCTGTAAATCTGAGGACAGAGGTCCAATCCTCTTTTTACCAGCTCCGAGGTGATTTTCATGTTGAATTGCAAGTTCAAAGGAGCAGTGTAAGTCTGCCGGGGCTTCTCCCGCCTTTTTTCTTTTTGCGGCGGGAGAAGTGGATCAAAGCCAGTTGATTAAGGTATTTAGCTGTTAACTAAATTTTCATGGGTTTAATTCCCATTGGTCTAGTAAGGGCTTAGCTTAATTAAAGTGGTTGATTTGCGTTCAATTGATGCATAGTAGGTTTTGCAGTCCTTATGTGTCAGAAATTAAGTAGTTTGCTTACTGAGAGCTTTGAAGGCTCTTGGTCTTATTTAACCTAAATTTCTAGGGGATGGTTAGGATTAGGGGGGAGATTGGTAATAGGAGGGTAGAGATGACAATGAGCGGGGGGATGGGGAATGTTGGTTTTGTGTTTTCAAATTGTCAGTTTATTTTTGTGTTGTTGGATGTGGGGAACAGTGTCATGGAGACGGCGTAGATTAGGCGTATATAGAAGTGTAGGTTAAGTAAAGTTATAGTTATTATGGTGAAAGGGATGATGAAGTTGTTATTTATTGTAAGTTCTTGGATGGTAATTCATTTGGGTAGAAATCCAGATAATGGAGGTAAGCCTCCCAGGGATAGGAGGGTGGTCGTTATTAGTGGTACTAGTTGGGTTGATTTATTTCAGGTAAGGGATAGTGTAAGGATTGTTGTGTTTGAGTTTAGGTTGAGAATTAGGAATATGGTGGTTGTTAGGGTGATATATATAGTTAGGTAGAAGATTGTGATAGTTGGGTTATATACTAGTGTTATTATTATTCAGCCTGTGTGGGTGATTGAGGAGTATCCTATAATTTTGCGTAGTTGTGTTTGGTTGAAGCCGCCTCACCCGCCTACTATGATAGATAAGGTTGAAAGGGTCAGGAGAATGTGGGTGTTGATTGATGGGTGGATTTGGTATATGATAGAGATGGGGGCTAATTTTTGTCATGTAAGGAGGAGTAGGCCAGAGGTTAGGGATGTTCCCTGGGTGACTTCTGGCACTCAAAAGTGGAAGGGAGCTATTCCTAATTTTATGGAGAGGGCGGTGGTTATTATTAGTGATGGGAATTGGTTGGTGTTGCTTATAATTGTTCAGTGTCCCGATAGCAGGCTGTTTGAGATGATTGCTGCTATGAGGATTATAGATGCGGTAGATTGTGTTAGGAAATATTTGGTAGCGGCTTCTGTGGAGCGAGGATTTATTTTTTTTATTAGGATTGGAGTGAAGGCTAATATGTTTATTTCTAGACCAGTTCAGGTGAGAAATCAGTGTGAGCTTAGTAACGTGATGAGGGTACCTGTGATTGTTGTGGTGTAGATGATAAGTTGAGCTAGGGGGTTAATTAGTACGGGAAGGGTATAACCAACATTTTTGGGGTATGGGCCCAATAGCTTATTTAGCTGACCTTACTTTAGGATGGGGTGTGTTAGGTAGCACGGAGAAGTTTGGATTCTCAAGGGTAGGTTCGATGCCTGCAATCTTAGAAATAAAAGGATTTGGGCCTTTATTATTTACTCTATCAAAGTAACTCTTTTGTCAGACATATTTCTAGGTTTGAGGGGGAATGCCGGAGATTGTAATGGGTATTGAGATGTTTCATATTAGGAATGTTAGTGTAAGTGGAAGGAAGTTTTTTCATAGTAGATGTATGAGTTGGTCGTAACGAAATCGAGGGTATGTTGCTCGAATTCATAAAAATAGAGAAGTTAGAAGAAGTGTTTTGATGACAAAGCATATTGTGAATAGTTCTGGTGAGTGGGTAGGGTAGGGTGTGCTTAGAAAAATTGTGGTTGTTAGGGCATTTATTATTATAATATTTATGTATTCGGCTATAAAGAATAGGGCGAATGGACCTGCAGCGTATTCAATGTTAAAGCCTGATACTAATTCTGATTCGCCCTCTGTGAGATCAAAGGGAGATCGATTTGTTTCTGCTAGTGTGGAGGTGAATCATATTATGGCTAGGGGTCATGATGGTAGAAGGAGTCAGAGGTGTTCTTGTGTTGTGATGAGTATGTTGAGGTTGAATGAGCCGCTTATTAGCAGGATTGATAGTAGAATAATGGCTAGGGTGACCTCGTATGAAATTGTTTGGGCGACAGCTCGTAGGGCTCCAATTAGGGCATAGTTTGAGTTTGATGCTCATCCTGATCATAGGATAGAGTAGGTGATTAGGCTGGATGTGGCTAAAATAAAGAGGAGTCCTAAGTTAAGGTTAATTAGGGGGTTGGGTATGGGGAGGGGGGTCCATAGGAGGAGGGCGATGGAGAAGGCTAGGGCAGGTGCAATGGTGTAGAGAAGGGTTGTGGATGTTGAAGGTTTTAGTGGTTCTTTTGTGAATAGTTTTACTGCATCAGCGAAGGGTTGAAGTAATCCGCAGGGGCCTACAATATTGGGTCCTTTGCGTAGTTGCATACAGCCTAGTAGCTTTCGTTCGACAAGTGTGAGGAATGCTGTGGCAGCTAGTGTAGACATAATTAGGAGTAGAAGGTTTATTGTGGTCATGGTGTTAAGAAGAGGAGTTGAACCTCTGGTTGTAAAGTTTTAAGTTTTATGCAATTGCCGGGCTCTGCCATCTTAACAAACCCTGTTCTTGGGTGGGGTATGTAGTATTTTATTAAATTGAGATTAGGTCATTTATGTAGTGAGAGCGCTCTAGTGGAGTGGGCTCTATTTCTCTTGTCCTTTCGTACAGGGAGGAATATATAATAGATAGAAACCGACCTGGATTGCTCCGGTCTGAACTCAGATCACGTAGGACTTTAATCGTTGAACAAACGAACCCTTGATAGCTGCTGCACCATTAGGATGTCCTGATCCAACATCGAGGTCGTAAACTCTATTGTCGATATGAACTCTAGAATAGAATTGCGCTGTTATCCCCGGGGTAACTTGTTCCGTTGATCAAATTATTGGGTCAATTGTAAATGTTAGTCCGCTTTAACTTGTGTGGTCTTAGCATGGTTTATTCGGAGGTTTTGTTGTGCTCCGAGATCACCCCAATCAAAATTTTTAGTGCAGGTGTAGAGGTTTAGGGGCCTGTAGGTTTGTATAGGTTTTTAGTTGCACTGGTAAATTAAAGCTCCACGGGGTCTTCTCGTCTTATTGTTTTATGTCCGCCTCTTCACGGACAGGTCAATTTCACTGGTTGAAAGTAAGAGACAGTTAAACCCTCGTGATGCCATTCATACGAGTCCCTATTTAGAGAACAAGTGATTATGCTACCTTTGCACGGTCAGGGTACCGCGGCCGTTAAACGTGTGTCACTGGGCAGGCAGTGCCTCTAATACTGGTAATGCTAGAGGTGATGTTTTTGGTAAACAGGCGGGAGTTAGGTTTGCCGAGTTCCTTTTACTTTTTTTAACCTTCCTTGAAAGCATGCCTGTGTTGGGTTAACAGTAGATATAGTACGGGCTTGTTTGTGTTTGTCAGTACTAGGCTGTTAAGTATCAGTGAGATTTTTCGGTCTGATTTAGGCTTATGCAGTGGAGAAAATGTTCATGTTACTCATACTAACATTATTGTTTCTATATGGTGATAGATTAATCCAATGTGGGGTGAGGAGTTCAGTTATATGTTTGGGATTTTTAGGGGTAGTTGATGTTGAGCTTAAACGCTTTCTTAATTGATGGCTGCTTTTAGGCCAACTATGGTAGTTGGGGTTTTTACTCTCTATATAAGGTTTTTTCCTAATGTCTAAAGAGCTGTCCCTCTTTAGACTAACAATTGAGTCTACGGGAGGATTAGGTGGTTCTGTTAGTAGGCTCAAGGTTGAACTAAGATTCTATCTTGGATAACCAGCTATCATCAGGCTCGGTAGGCTTGTCACCTCTACCCATAAATCTTCCCACTATTTTGCCACATAGACGGGTGCGCTCTTTTAGCTGTTTTTGGGTAGCTCGTCTGATTTCGGGGAATTTGGCTTTAGTTCTCTTTGCGAAATTAGTTCTAGTTAATTCATTATGCAAAAGGTACAGGGGTTAGTTCTTGCTATTTTATGCCTAGGTGATTTTCATTCTTTCCCTTACGGTACTGTCTCTATAGCGCCAGGTTAAAATTTCTATCGCCTATACTTTGCATGGGTAAATGGTTTAGTATATGCTAGTTTGATACTAGTATTAGTTGTGTTTGGGGCTAGTGTTAGCTCAAGGCAATCGGGTAGTGCTGAGATCTTCCGGGTGTAAGCTGGATGCTTTGTATTAAGCTATGCCTTGATTTATCCAAGTGCACCTTCCAGTACACTTACCATGTTACGACTTATCCCCTCTATATAGTTATTAGAGCGTTTAGTTAAGATAATTCTTAAATATATTTGAGGGGAGTGACGGGCGGTGTGTACGTGCTTTATGGCCTAGTTCAATTAAGCACTCTATTCTTAATTTACTGCTAAATCCTCCTTGGACTCTTAGATTTCATAAGAGTTATCGTAGGGTTTTCTGAGGTAGAAAATGTAGCCCATTTTTACCGTCTCATAGGCTACACCTTGACCTAACGTTTTTGCGAGAGAGGGCGATTGTGCTCACTTTGTGACCTTTATCAGGGTTCGCTGAAGATGGCGGTATATAGGCTGAGCAAGAGAGGGTGGGGTGGATCGGGGTTTATCGATTACGGAACAGGCTCCTCTAGGGGGTGTGAAGCACCGCCAAGTCCTTTGAGTTTCAAGCTGTTGCTTGTAGTATTCTGGCGAGTAGTTTTGTTGTTCTAACTATTGAGGTTTAAGGCTAAGCATAGTGGGGTGTCTAATCCCAGTTTGGGTCTTAGCTGTTGTGTATTCAGAAGTTTTAAAGCCACTTTCGTAGTTTATTTTATGTTAGCTAGGATTTTACAGTTTAGATGGGGTTTAGCTTTATTGTATTAGATCTAAAACACTCTCTACGCCGATCCCTATTGGCTTGGGTCAATCGTATGGCCGCGGTGGCTGGCACGAAATTAACCAACCCTTGATATAGCATAGCTTAGTTAAACTTTCGTTTATTGCTAAAGGTTTGTCACTGCTGTTTCCCGTGGGGGTGTGGCTAGGCAAAGTGTTTTGAGCTGCATGTGCGTGCTTGATACTTACTCCTGTAAGTCATAGTGATTTTACAGGGTGTCTTCACTGGGGTGGGGATGCTTGCATGTGTAGTCTTGCTAAGGGTCAATAGGAAGGCCAGGACCAAACCTATTTGTCTGCGGGGTATGTGAGTCCGTCTAGGCATTTTCAGTGTCTTGCTTTAAGTGGATTTAAGCTACACAGAC